CGTTGAGATTCTAGATTTTTTAAAGATATATTATTTTTTTTTAGGCGAGACAATAGGATGAACTAAAATAAAAGAAGAGATTCTGCGCTGTGAACTTTGTATCGTGCACATCTCTTAGAAGGAAGAGAATCCAATTTTTTTATTTCACTATAATAGACTCTTTACTTTTCTATAAAATAGAAAAAAAAAACTACAAAATAGAGAAAGGTCCATTTACAGACACCTAGAGGGATAAGTATTTATTATGTTGATCCATATCAATAAATTTTGAGAATAGATCCTCATACGAATTACTCATATGCCGAGAACCAGATTTGAACTGGTGACACGAGGATTTTCAGTCCTCTGCTCTACCAACTGAGCTATCCCGACCATTACCAAGACATCATCCTCATTTTAATAGAGGACTGGCGTCTATGTCAATTAAAAAGAAAAAAAACAGGTAGGGCGTCAACGGGTTTTGGGGGTTGGGGATAGAGGGACTTGAACCCTCACGATTTTTAAAGTCGACGGATTTTCCTCTTACTATAAATTTCATTGTTGTCAGCATTTATATTGACATGTAGAATGGGACTCTATCTTTATTCTCGTCCGATTAACCAGTTGTTCAAAAGATTTATCAAACTATGGGGTAAATTATTTGATTAATGAATGTTGTATTTGATTCCTTCTTCAATTTGGAATCAATACGAATTCACAACAATTCTTTCTATTTTTCAGAAAAAAAAGAAAAAATATATAAATACGGGTTTGGGTCGTCTTTTTTTTTTTTTAGATAGTTTTTTATTACCTTTAGGTATGTGTATAGGTTTATCTTTTATCCTTTCTGTAGTTTCGATAGAAGGATTCCTTTACTAACGGTAGTCAAACCCCATTTGTTAGAACAGCTTCCATTGAGTCTCTGCACCTATCCCTTTTTTATTTAAATTCTTTCTTTACGAACCCGAACCCTTATTTATTTTCGTAAAACAGGATTTGGCTCAGGATTGCCCATTTTTAATTCCAGGGTTTCTCTGAATTTGAAAGTTCTCACTTAGTAGGTTTCCATACCAAGGCTCAATCCAATTAAGTCCGTAGCGTCTACCAATTTCGCCATATCCCCCTGTGTTTTGAGATTCAATCTCAAAATGATGCCTTTCCCCCTCCTTTTTTTTTTTCATTTATTTAATATTTATTTTTATGCTATACGGAACCACTTCATTTTTTAGATACTCATTCTTATATCGAATGGGGTTGCCCCTTTTGATTTCTTGCCTATCTTCTTTCGTCTCTATCGCGGACCCGTATTTCTTTTTTTTGTCCAATCAGAAGTGATTCTATCATTTCTCCATTTGCTATTCAATATCGATGGATATACACTAAATAAATAGATATGTTTCTCTTAACTCTTATTTTTCCGCGGCAATTTGGTGGAATACTCGAACGATCGATTCTTTGTTTTAGTCTTAGCTGCAGCCCTCCTTCCGAATGAAAACAAAAGACAGGAGTGTCTCATTATTATCTGGATTGCTTTTTTTTTGTTGCCTCTTTCTCTTTCATTTCATTTTCATTCTTATCCTTTTTTTCTTAGACACATTTGAGGAAGACCCTCTATATAGAACCATACGATAACAAAATTTTATAGTTCTATAGTTCTAACTAATTATTTCATTTATTTCTATTTAATATTTTATATTTCTAATTATTTAGTCTAAAAAAAGGTTGAATCATTTAGCATTTAAACTTTATTTCGACTTCTAATATATAACTAATATATAATTAGAGAATTCTAAATTCAAAAAAAAAAATGTACAAATGTACAAAAGGATCTTCACTTACTAATCTAACTTCACTTACTAATCTAATTTAGTAGATTCTATTTATATTATAGATTTGATTTAGAACTATAAACTCAATTTAACGTTTGAAATTCTGAAATTTGATTTTTATTTAAATTCATTTAAATAAAATATAAGTTATCGTTAATAGATAAAATCCTAAGAGTTTTACGAATTCCCATGTATGTAAAATTTCTTTTATTTAAGCCCGCTTAGCTCAGAGGTTAGAGCATCGCATTTGTAATGCGATGGTCATCGGTTCGATTCCGATAGCCGGCTTTTTCTATTTATTTTCTTTTTTACATACATGATTGATCAGATTTTTTGAAATCAAAGAAGATTGAAATAAAGAACTTCTTCACCCCCCCTTTTTTTTTTTTTTTTTCAAAAGGCCAAAAATCTCTTTATTTTATTATGTCGTAGAAACTTACAATTATGAATGGGGGAGTTATATCTTTTCTTTGGAAAAGAAATCAAGAACAAAAAAAAAAGAAAGGGCTTTCTTTTGGTTTTATTTATCTATATAGATTATATATAGTTTCCATTTCTATATCAATAGATAGAAGTTATCTAATAAATAGATTTTTTTATTGTATATCAATTTTTGTAGATATACAATAGTAGATATGCAATAAAAAAATACAAACAAAAAAGTCAATACAAAAAAATATGTATATTGATCT